TTAATAACTGAGTTAGAACAACAATCGGGAGAATATTATGAGGACGCACCTGTAGATCACGAAATTCGTTCACGAAAGTTCAAAGATGTAGTAATTTTTAAGTCGAACAAAGAGAATGCTGATCCTAATAAAGATACTAATATGTTCGACCAAACAGACACAGATGAGGTGTCTTTAATAAACTATTCACAACAATCAGATTTTCGTCGAGATATAATAAAAGGTTCTATGCGATCTCAAAGGCGTAAGTTAGTAATTTATGAATTATTTCAAGCAAATGTACATTCCCCCCTTTTTTTTGATAGAATACCAAAAAATCCTCTATTTTCTTTTTATATTTCCGAGTTGATTAAATTAAATTTTAGAAACTGGGTAGTGAAAGATGAAAAAGCAAAAATTGTAGACTATACTGAGGATAAAAATAAAAAAAAAGAAAAGAACAAAAGAAAGGAGAACGCGCGAATAGAATTAGCAGAATCCTGGGATAACATTCCATTTGCTCAAGGAATAAGAGGTTACATGTTAATAACTCAATCTATTTTAAGAAAATATATTATATTACCTTTATTCATAATTATAAAAAATATTGTACGTATATTACTATTTCAACTTCCTGAATGGTCCGAAGATTTCCAGGAATGGAATAGAGAGGTACATGTTAAATGTACTCACAATGGTATTCCATTATCTGAAACAGAATTTCCTAAAAATTGGTTGACAGATGGTATTCAGATAAAAATATTATTTCCTTTTTATTTTAAACCTTGGAAAAAATCTAAACTAGGATCTTATCATAAAGATCTAAAAAAAAAACACACACAAGATGATTTTTGTTTTTTAACAGTTTGGGGGATGGAAGCCGAACTTCCTTTTGGTTCGCCCCGAAAACGAGTTTCCTTTTTTAAACCTATTTTTATAGAATTAAAAAAAAAAATAAAAGAACTTTCAAAATTAATAAAAGTTAAAACATATGAATCAATAAAATTAAAAAAAGAAAAATATTCCTTAATAAACAATAATATAATTAACGAATCGTTGAGTCAAATTCCATCTTCGAGTTATACAAATTATTCATTCACAGAAAAAAAAATGATGAACCTAGTTGATAGAACAACCAAAATTCTCAATAAAATAGAAAAAATAAAAAAAGAAAAAAAAAAAGTAACTTCCATAAAAAATAATATTATTAATGATAAGAAAACAAATTATAATTCTAAAATATTAGAAAAAAGGCAAATATTACAACGAATAAATGATAGGCTAATTTGCAAATTACCTTTTTTTTTTAAATTTTTAATTGAAAAAATATACACCTATATATTTTTATCTAGGATTAATATTATAAAAAAAAAAAAAATTACCGAAAAATCCATTTCCAAAAATAACAAAAAAATAAAAAAAGAAATAATTAGTACAAAAAATAAAAATCTAATTCCGTTTATTTTAAAGTCACTTAATAATATTAGTAATAATAATATTATTAATAGTGAAATTAATTCACATACTTTTAATTTTTATGACTTATCATACGTGTCACAAGCATATGTATTTTACAAATTATCACAAATCCAAGTTAGTAATTTTTATAAATTAAGATCTGTTCTTCATTATCAATTAATCCCTTTTTTTATTAAACGCGAACTAAAGGATTACTTTGAAACACAAGGAATAGTTCAGTCGAAATTTAAGGATAATAAACTTACGAATTATAAAATTAATCAATGGAAAAACTGGTTAAGAGGATATTATCAATATAATTTATATCATATAAAATGGTCTAGATTAACCCCCAAAAAATGGCGAAATATAGTTTATCAGCGTCATAGGATTAAAAACAAAAGTTTAAGCAAACATCAGTCATATGAAATATATGAAAAAGACCAATTAATTGATTCAAAAAACAGAAAAGAATTAAAAATATATTCTTTATCTAATAAAAAAGAAAATTATAAAAAAGATTATAGGTATAATCTTTTATCATATAATTTTCTTAATTACGAACATAAAACAGAATATATTTTTAATAAAAATATGTTTAAAGGAAATAATAAACAAGATATTTATTACATGTCTAAAGAAACCTTTTTTGGTATGATAAAAAAAATACCCATTAATAATTATCTAAATAATAATCTAAGAAAAATAGATACTTTATATATCCAAAAAATGTCTGATATAAAATATTTTAATTGGAACCTTATAAATTTTTATCTTAGACAAAAAGTAGAGATTGAGGACCCTATCATAATCAATATCAATAGTAAGCAGAATACTCAAATTCATACTAAGAATTCTCCAATAATTTATAAAAAAGAAATTTCTTATTTTATAATTCCAGAAAAAAATTTACCCAATTATAATAAAGGATTTTTAAATTGGATGGAAATGAATAAAAAAAGACTAAAGTATCCCATATCCAATTTGGAATTTTGGTTCTTCCCGGAATTTGTATTATTTTATAATGCATATAAAAAAAAACCTTGGCTTATACCAAGTAAATTACTTCTTTTAAATTTAAAAAATAAAAATATTAATGAAAATGAAAAAGACTCCATAGGTCAAGAAAATCTTGTATATGTTCTCTCACAAAAAAAGTATATTGAAGAAAATTCTGTAATGTCAGACGTGAAAAGAGGGAAAAAGCAAAAACAATACAAAAACAAGACAGAAGCAGAACTAGATTTTTTTTTGAAACGGTATTTGCTTTTTCAATTGAGATGGGATGATGCTTTAAATCAAAGAATGATCAATAATATAAAAGTATATTGTCTTTTGCTTAGACTCATAGAACAAAAAAAAATTACTATATCCTCTATTCTCAAGAGAGAAATGAGTTTAGATATAATGCTTATTAAGAAGAATTTAACTCTTACGGAATTGATCAAAAAGGGAGTACTTATTATAGAACCCATTCGTTTGTATGGAAAAAACGATGGACAATTTTTTATGTATCAAACCATAAATATTTGGTTGATTCATCGGAATAAACACCAAAATTATAAAAAATATCAAAAGCAAATATACAGTTTTAAAAATAAATTTTATGAAGCTATTTCAAGACATCAAAGAATAATTAAAAATAAAAGTAGTTTTTATTTGATTGTTCCTGAAAATATTTTATCGTTTAGACATCGTAGAAAATTGAGAATTCTTTTTTGTTTAAATTCAAATAATACAAATGATATAGATAGAAATATAGTATTTTGCAACATAAAAAACAATACCCAAATTTCAAGTGACAATAAAAATATTAATAAAGAGAAAAATAAATTAATCACATTAAAACATTTTATTTGGCCTAATTATAGATTAGAAGATTTAGCTTGTATGAATCGTTATTGGTTTAATACTAATAATGGAAGTCATTTGAGTATGTTAAGGTTACATATGTATCCACGATTTAAAATTAGTGAATAAAACATTTTTTTATATATCCTATACCCTACTAATATAGTCTTAGTAGGACATAGGGAATATAAAAAAATATACGTATCACATATTTTGTCTAACATTTAATTAATCTTTAAATTATATCTTGAAATAAATTAAAATTTTGGGTGAAAAATTTAACAATCTTTCTTTAGTCCTACCTAAAATATAATTTAAATTAAAATTTATTGAGTTTAATTCCGAAAATTAAGAGTTCATAAATAAATTTCATATTATAGTAGTATATATACCATATTTTAATTAATAGCATTATTATTACTTATTAGGTAAATTTAGGTAAAATCCATATCTTTAAAAAAGAAAGAGTATTTTTATGGTAAAAAAAAATTTCATTTATAAAAAAGAAAACACTGAAAATAGGGGGTCTGTTGAATTTCAAGTATTAAAATTAACAACAAATATAAAGAAACTTACTTTACATTTGGAATTACACAAAAAAGACTATTCGTCTCAAAGAGGTTTAAGAAAAATTTTAGGAAAACGACAACGACTATTTGCCTATTTGTCAAAAAGAAATAGGGAACGTTATAAAAAATTAATATATGTTCTCCTATAATTTAGATCTAGAGCAGCTTCCTATCGTCTAATACATACATTACTTTAAAGAACGAATAAATATTTTACTTTAGACAATGTACCTTTATTTTCCGAAAAAGGAAAATAAGAACTAAATAAAATGTAAAGACTATAATTACAAAAATATCTATTTTTATTCATAACCTTTTTTAGTTTATTTCTTATTTAGTGAAAACAAAATTTTGTTATATAATTATATATATAATATAAAAAAATAGATGCTTTGGTTTTCAATTTATCTATTACTAATCTATTAAAATTTTTTATATATTTGTTAGAATAGAATTTATTTAATTGTTGTTCAAATTGAAATTAATCAAGATTGATAAGGAATTGGTTAATTATGAACCAACATATACTTGGTTTAAGTAACCATTTATTTTCTATTGATATCTACAGATTGATCAAAAATTGAAAATTTGTTATAGCTCTTATGTGTCTTGAACTTATATTAAATTTAGTTAATATCAATTAATTTTGTTTTTTCTTTTTGATAATCATAAAGAAAGGATATTTGCTTTATTTTTTAACTGTTGCAATCGCCGAGTCGGATATTGAACTCATTATTGTTTCATAAATTTTATCGTAAGATAAAATAAACTCGTATTTACCAATAAAATATGTGAAATAAATAGCCCTAATTATATTAGGTAAATGGAAATTTATATAAAATATATTTTAAAGAGTAAAAGATTAGCGTGGTTACACAAATATAAGAAAGAAAATAGATGTCTTTCACATCCAACTATAACAATTTGAAATTAGATTTAAATGACAGTTCCCAAAAAACGTACTTCTGTGTCAAAAAAGCGTATTCATAAAAATTTTTGGAAAAAGAAAGGATATTGGGCAGCTGTAAAAGCATTTTCTTTAGGAAAATCTATTTTTATAGGAAATTCAAAAATTTTTTTATACGACAAAAAATAAGTAATAAAATATAATATGTTTTTAATAATCTAAATTAATCTGAGTACAAAATTGACTAAGGCTTATTTAAATTTAAAAGATGAGTATTCTTTTTTTACATCAATATATTTTATTTGCATTAGAATATAAGGTTTTATTTTTTTTATTTTCTTACATTCACATATAATACAAATAATTGTATAGCTACCATCTATATGATATCATCAATTCATAAAAAAACTTAGTAAAGATGTTCTGGATAAATATATTTAAATTTTTAATTATTAAAAATAATCAAATTATTACTTAGAAAAGTTATTCTATCCTTTAATTCATAGTTTATAGTAGGATAATTTTAAAAGAGTTTAAGTCATAGTAAAGTAAAAAAAAAAATAAAATCTACTTTTTTAGGAAAGATAATTTATTATTTATTCCTTAATTCATATAATTCATAAGTTATTATGAATTATAGACAAGCCGCTATGGTGAAATTGGTAGACACGCTGCTCTTAGGAAGCAGTGCTTATAGTATCTCGGTTCGAATCCGAGTGGCGGCATAATTTATTTACTATAAAAAATCTATGAATAATATATAATATTCCACCGGTCATATTAATAACTCATAAAATTGGAAATGATAATAGAATGAATAATTCATTATAAAAAGCCTAAAGGTACTAGATAAACATAGTATTAAATAATATTAATAAATCCACTATATGTGAATGTAAGAAAATAAAAAAAATAAAACCTTATATTCTAATGCAAATAAAATATATTGATGTAAAAAAAGAATACTCATCTTTTAAATTTAAATAAGCCTTAGTCAATTTTGTACTCAGATTAATTTAGATTATTAAAAACATATTATATTTTATTACTTATTTTTTGTCGTATAAAAAAATTTTTGAATTTCCTATAAAAATAGATTTTCCTAAAGAAAATGCTTTTACAGCTGCCCAATATCCTTTCTTTTTCCAAAAATTTTTATGAATACGCTTTTTTGACACAGAAGTACGTTTTTTGGGAACTGTCATTTAAATCTAATTTCAAATTGTTATAGTTGGATGTGAAAGACATCTATTTTCTTTCTTATATTTGTGTAACCACGCTAATCTTTTACTCTTTAAAATATATTTTATATAAATTTCCATTTACCTAATATAATTAGGGCTATTTATTTCACATATTTTATTGGTAAATACGAGTTTATTTTATCTTACGATAAAATTTATGAAACAATAATGAGTTCAATATCCGACTCGGCGATTGCAACAGTTAAAAAATAAAGCAAATATCCTTTCTTTATGATTATCAAAAAGAAAAAACAAAATTAATTGATATTAACTAAATTTAATATAAGTTCAAGACACATAAGAGCTATAACAAATTTTCAATTTTTGATCAATCTGTAGATATCAATAGAAAATAAATGGTTACTTAAACCAAGTATATGTTGGTTCATAATTAACCAATTCCTTATCAATCTTGATTAATTTCAATTTGAACAACAATTAAATAAATTCTATTCTAACAAATATATAAAAAATTTTAATAGATTAGTAATAGATAAATTGAAAACCAAAGCATCTATTTTTTTATATTATATATATAATTATATAACAAAATTTTGTTTTCACTAAATAAGAAATAAACTAAAAAAGGTTATGAATAAAAATAGATATTTTTGTAATTATAGTCTTTACATTTTATTTAGTTCTTATTTTCCTTTTTCGGAAAATAAAGGTACATTGTCTAAAGTAAAATATTTATTCGTTCTTTAAAGTAATGTATGTATTAGACGATAGGAAGCTGCTCTAGATCTAAATTATAGGAGAACATATATTAATTTTTTATAACGTTCCCTATTTCTTTTTGACAAATAGGCAAATAGTCGTTGTCGTTTTCCTAAAATTTTTCTTAAACCTCTTTGAGACGAATAGTCTTTTTTGTGTAATTCCAAATGTAAAGTAAGTTTCTTTATATTTGTTGTTAATTTTAATACTTGAAATTCAACAGACCCCCTATTTTCAGTGTTTTCTTTTTTATAAATGAAATTTTTTTTTACCATAAAAATACTCTTTCTTTTTTAAAGATATGGATTTTACCTAAATTTACCTAATAAGTAATAATAATGCTATTAATTAAAATATGGTATATATACTACTATAATATGAAATTTATTTATGAACTCTTAATTTTCGGAATTAAACTCAATAAATTTTAATTTAAATTATATTTTAGGTAGGACTAAAGAAAGATTGTTAAATTTTTCACCCAAAATTTTAATTTATTTCAAGATATAATTTAAAGATTAATTAAATGTTAGACAAAATATGTGATACGTATATTTTTTTATATTCCCTATGTCCTACTAAGACTATATTAGTAGGGTATAGGATATATAAAAAAATGTTTTATTCACTAATTTTAAATCGTGGATACATATGTAACCTTAACATACTCAAATGACTTCCATTATTAGTATTAAACCAATAACGATTCATACAAGCTAAATCTTCTAATCTATAATTAGGCCAAATAAAATGTTTTAATGTGATTAATTTATTTTTCTCTTTATTAATATTTTTATTGTCACTTGAAATTTGGGTATTGTTTTTTATGTTGCAAAATACTATATTTCTATCTATATCATTTGTATTATTTGAATTTAAACAAAAAAGAATTCTCAATTTTCTACGATGTCTAAACGATAAAATATTTTCAGGAACAATCAAATAAAAACTACTTTTATTTTTAATTATTCTTTGATGTCTTGAAATAGCTTCATAAAATTTATTTTTAAAACTGTATATTTGCTTTTGATATTTTTTATAATTTTGGTGTTTATTCCGATGAATCAACCAAATATTTATGGTTTGATACATAAAAAATTGTCCATCGTTTTTTCCATACAAACGAATGGGTTCTATAATAAGTACTCCCTTTTTGATCAATTCCGTAAGAGTTAAATTCTTCTTAATAAGCATTATATCTAAACTCATTTCTCTCTTGAGAATAGAGGATATAGTAATTTTTTTTTGTTCTATGAGTCTAAGCAAAAGACAATATACTTTTATATTATTGATCATTCTTTGATTTAAAGCATCATCCCATCTCAATTGAAAAAGCAAATACCGTTTCAAAAAAAAATCTAGTTCTGCTTCTGTCTTGTTTTTGTATTGTTTTTGCTTTTTCCCTCTTTTCACGTCTGACATTACAGAATTTTCTTCAATATACTTTTTTTGTGAGAGAACATATACAAGATTTTCTTGACCTATGGAGTCTTTTTCATTTTCATTAATATTTTTATTTTTTAAATTTAAAAGAAGTAATTTACTTGGTATAAGCCAAGGTTTTTTTTTATATGCATTATAAAATAATACAAATTCCGGGAAGAACCAAAATTCCAAATTGGATATGGGATACTTTAGTCTTTTTTTATTCATTTCCATCCAATTTAAAAATCCTTTATTATAATTGGGTAAATTTTTTTCTGGAATTATAAAATAAGAAATTTCTTTTTTATAAATTATTGGAGAATTCTTAGTATGAATTTGAGTATTCTGCTTACTATTGATATTGATTATGATAGGGTCCTCAATCTCTACTTTTTGTCTAAGATAAAAATTTATAAGGTTCCAATTAAAATATTTTATATCAGACATTTTTTGGATATATAAAGTATCTATTTTTCTTAGATTATTATTTAGATAATTATTAATGGGTATTTTTTTTATCATACCAAAAAAGGTTTCTTTAGACATGTAATAAATATCTTGTTTATTATTTCCTTTAAACATATTTTTATTAAAAATATATTCTGTTTTATGTTCGTAATTAAGAAAATTATATGATAAAAGATTATACCTATAATCTTTTTTATAATTTTCTTTTTTATTAGATAAAGAATATATTTTTAATTCTTTTCTGTTTTTTGAATCAATTAATTGGTCTTTTTCATATATTTCATATGACTGATGTTTGCTTAAACTTTTGTTTTTAATCCTATGACGCTGATAAACTATATTTCGCCATTTTTTGGGGGTTAATCTAGACCATTTTATATGATATAAATTATATTGATAATATCCTCTTAACCAGTTTTTCCATTGATTAATTTTATAATTCGTAAGTTTATTATCCTTAAATTTCGACTGAACTATTCCTTGTGTTTCAAAGTAATCCTTTAGTTCGCGTTTAATAAAAAAAGGGATTAATTGATAATGAAGAACAGATCTTAATTTATAAAAATTACTAACTTGGATTTGTGATAATTTGTAAAATACATATGCTTGTGACACGTATGATAAGTCATAAAAATTAAAAGTATGTGAATTAATTTCACTATTAATAATATTATTATTACTAATATTATTAAGTGACTTTAAAATAAACGGAATTAGATTTTTATTTTTTGTACTAATTATTTCTTTTTTTATTTTTTTGTTATTTTTGGAAATGGATTTTTCGGTAATTTTTTTTTTTTTTATAATATTAATCCTAGATAAAAATATATAGGTGTATATTTTTTCAATTAAAAATTTAAAAAAAAAAGGTAATTTGCAAATTAGCCTATCATTTATTCGTTGTAATATTTGCCTTTTTTCTAATATTTTAGAATTATAATTTGTTTTCTTATCATTAATAATATTATTTTTTATGGAAGTTACTTTTTTTTTTTCTTTTTTTATTTTTTCTATTTTATTGAGAATTTTGGTTGTTCTATCAACTAGGTTCATCATTTTTTTTTCTGTGAATGAATAATTTGTATAACTCGAAGATGGAATTTGACTCAACGATTCGTTAATTATATTATTGTTTATTAAGGAATATTTTTCTTTTTTTAATTTTATTGATTCATATGTTTTAACTTTTATTAATTTTGAAAGTTCTTTTATTTTTTTTTTTAATTCTATAAAAATAGGTTTAAAAAAGGAAACTCGTTTTCGGGGCGAACCAAAAGGAAGTTCGGCTTCCATCCCCCAAACTGTTAAAAAACAAAAATCATCTTGTGTGTGTTTTTTTTTTAGATCTTTATGATAAGATCCTAGTTTAGATTTTTTCCAAGGTTTAAAATAAAAAGGAAATAATATTTTTATCTGAATACCATCTGTCAACCAATTTTTAGGAAATTCTGTTTCAGATAATGGAATACCATTGTGAGTACATTTAACATGTACCTCTCTATTCCATTCCTGGAAATCTTCGGACCATTCAGGAAGTTGAAATAGTAATATACGTACAATATTTTTTATAATTATGAATAAAGGTAATATAATATATTTTCTTAAAATAGATTGAGTTATTAACATGTAACCTCTTATTCCTTGAGCAAATGGAATGTTATCCCAGGATTCTGCTAATTCTATTCGCGCGTTCTCCTTTCTTTTGTTCTTTTCTTTTTTTTTATTTTTATCCTCAGTATAGTCTACAATTTTTGCTTTTTCATCTTTCACTACCCAGTTTCTAAAATTTAATTTAATCAACTCGGAAATATAAAAAGAAAATAGAGGATTTTTTGGTATTCTATCAAAAAAAAGGGGGGAATGTACATTTGCTTGAAATAATTCATAAATTACTAACTTACGCCTTTGAGATCGCATAGAACCTTTTATTATATCTCGACGAAAATCTGATTGTTGTGAATAGTTTATTAAAGACACCTCATCTGTGTCTGTTTGGTCGAACATATTAGTATCTTTATTAGGATCAGCATTCTCTTTGTTCGACTTAAAAATTACTACATCTTTGAACTTTCGTGAACGAATTTCGTGATCTACAGGTGCGTCCTCATAATATTCTCCCGATTGTTGTTCTAACTCAGTTATTAATTTATATGACCATCTAAGGACTTTTTTACTTATTTCTTTTATTATAGATGATTTTTTTAAAATTTTTTTATGATTAACATCAGTTACAATTTGAGTTAATAAATATTTAAAAATTTTTGTTACTATTATTCTTTCTGAAGATAAAGAAATAACCTTACAATTTAGATCGGTGGATATTGATTCTCTAATAACTCTATTGAGTAAAGTTAATAAATCAACAATTTCTGTTGATAATGGTTTTTTATCAAGTATATTTTTTATATGTTCAAATTCTTGGTAATCATTATTTGAAATAAGTATACCATGAATTCTATTTATCCCAAAATTATCTATTAAATTTTCTATTATAATTTTTTTGGGGATTGAGCGTGAAAAGTTTTTGTAGATTTTTTTTTTATATGATTTGTTCAAAAAAGGATCATATATTTTTGATATGTATTCTTTTGTATAATGATTATTACACAACCGAGTTCTTGTTTCAAGTATATTTAAAGAAAAAAATTCTTTGTCTAGAGCTTCCATTCTATTTATAAACACATTGTTTAAACTTTTCCCTTTATTTTTGTTGGTATAAAACCAAGGATTGGGAAGTTTATTAGTTGAAGATGTAGTTAGGTATATCTTTTTTTTTATCATTTCAAAAAAAATAGATAAACTTGGGAGATATGTAAAAGAAATTCTTTCTTTTACATCACTTTTACATATTTTAAAAAAATATTGTGACATTTCATTTCTTAAAGTCCCGCCAAAGTGGGTATTTTTTATGTAACGAAATGGTCTATTCCAGCGCTTCGAATCGAAAAGAATATTTATAAAAGTTTTATTTTCCTTTAAAAGGACTTTATTTGAATTTTCAGTTTTTTTATTCAATATTTTTAATCTTGAATTGTCATTATTTTCATTGATATTCATTATATTTATATAATATTTTTCAAAAATGGGTCTCTTTTTATACCCTGGCTCTGTACCCGTCAATAGAAGGTGAAATTCATCTTCCTTTCCATTTACTAGTATTTCTTCCTCACTTTCCACCCTTTGTTCCATTTTTGGGGTTTCTTTAAGTTTCTTAGTAAAAATGGGTGACGGTATTCTGCCTAAATAGTAGACACAGGTAATAAATAAGAGAATACTAAAGATCCGAGACATAGAATTTATCAATTCTGATACAAGGTACTTATTAGATCTAATGTACTTATTCGATCTAATATAAGGATTTTGCCGTATCCAGACTAATACCAACCCAAGCCATTTCATGAATAAAATGTGACCAATTAACCAACCAACAAAACTACTTGTTACAAATAACATCTTGTTGTTGCATCGAAACATATAAATGTTTACTAATCTGGCTAACATTGAACTTGGTAAAATGAAATGGTTGAATAATTGAAAAATGAGATTATTCAGGAATACACATTGAATGCTGAAATTACGAATTGAATTTCTGGTAGTAGATCCATAATCAAAAAAGTGTTTGTCATTGTTCCAGAAAAAATGAAACAAAAGATATGGTAGGGCTAGGACAGTTATTGTATGAGGTCTACCCAATGCTAGATGCAGAGGCGCATAATAGATCGATACGAACATCAAGAGCTGTCCCGTAATAAAACCTGTTGTTGCTGATACCTTCTTCTCGGTTCCTTCTTCCATAACCTGAGCTCGGAGAAGGAAGAGATAAGAGGGCCCTATGGAGAATGTGGTCAGAAATCCATAATAGAGTCCGACCAAAACGAC